TTCTATATTTATTTACTTATATTATAGATATTATAGATATAAAAATATATATAAAAGTAAATATAATATAAATAGATAAATATAGAAAAAAACGAAAAAGCGGGTAGCGGGAATCGAACCCGCATCGGTAGCTTGGAAGGCTAGGGGTTATAGTCGACGTCAACTCAGGATTTTTAACGTCTCTAATTCAAAACCGAACATGAAACTTTGGTTTCATTCGGCTCCTTTATGGAAGATGGAGAAATTCTATGATTGAAGCTGTGAACGAAAAAAAAAGCAACAAAATTTGACCCATAACATCTATGTCAGCTTTTCTATCTTGAATACATTCAAGACAGCTCGCTTTATAGATGATCCCTCTATAAGAGGAAGATTAGAAAAATCTTTCTAGTTAGTTCGTTCTCTATTTCTAGTGGAGAGAATCCTGAGGAAAAGCCTTTTTTCTACCGAGCTAAACGAATATGTTGATGTCTATAGTAAACCAAAGTCATCATTTTATAGCTATTTTGCTTCAATTTTCCCTCGACAAATAAAAATAGAAGATTTAGTTACGATTAGAAATTTTTTTACTTTATCCATGGATCTTTTACTCATACTCATTCAATTGGAAGTATTAATCCAATTCAATAACAATTCTGTTTCGTAATTTCAGAATCCAATTTTCAAATTTTTAATTCAAATTTGGATAAAAATCACGAGAATGTGGATTTGTCCTCGAATTTGTCATTGCGAGGTAAAGGGTTAAATCCTTTTTAAGAAATGAAGTTTTTGTTCGGAATACAAAGAAAACCGAAGGACCCCTTAACTATTAGGGGATTCATATAACGAATCTCACTTTTACCACTAAACTATACCCGCTACAATGTCATTATTGTATAGAAATGGGTTTTTGTCGAACAAAAAAAATTGTAGCGGTATCAGCAAAAATAGGGTGTTGATGCCTTTTCTCAGGTGACTCTAATTATTTAATTATTAATAAAAGGGATTAGTTAAATAACCTGTTCTATCTTTTTTTGCTCGAGGGTTTTTGACCAATTAGGGTTCGATAAAATAACTTCAGTTATAACCTAAAAATATCTGATGGAAGAATCCACGGTTAAATAATTTAACCCCCTTTTTTCAAGTAAAGAATTTATCAAATAAAAAGGAGAGGATCCTTTTAATTATCCTTTCTTTTTTTTTACGTCTAGTTTTCGGAATTAGTTCCAACTATATCTAGTAAAAAAAAAAGAAAGAATAATCCCTTTTAGACTAAAGTATTTTGAAAAGGCCCGGCTAGGTACTAACCCGGCCAGGCCGTGGGAATGAGAAAGCCCTTACTCTTACTTTATCAAAAAAAAATCATGGGATTGCGGTTAAACCTTCTTTAGATTTATATAATAAAGGAAAAATCAAGAAGAAATACTCTTTTCAATCCTTACCTTATACATGTTAAGTTAAGTAATGTAACATAGTACTTATTCTTTTTCAACTGGAGAGATGGCTGAGTGGACTAAAGCGTCGGATTGCTAATCCGTTGTACGAGCGATTCGTACCGAGGGTTCGAATCCCTCTCTTTCCGTTTCCGTTGAAGTTATCTTTTCGTTTTCTTTAATATTTATCGGAAAGGAAATCCTTTTTATTTTGTTAAAGTAAAATTCCTATTTAAATTTAAAGGAGTAAATCGAAAAAATTTTAAGAAAATCTGAAAATAAAGCAAAAGAAAGGAAAAAGTCTTATCCTATTTTTTTATTCTTCTCGTCCAGGATTACGTCCTGGATCATTAGATAGGAATCCGAAGATGAAGAGAGAAACAAAGAATATAACTACTGTGTAAACGAAGAGTTTGAGAGTAAGCATTACACAATCTCCAATATCATTTTTTTTATAAAAAAGAGAATAGATTCGCCATTTTTATACCACATATCCTAACTATTTTGATACTAAGAAATGAAGCAGTTTCAAAAAAAAATGAATTTTCATAAATTCATTTGTAATATTTGGAAGAAGACTCTTTCATTACCAAAAGTTTTTTTAATATCTAAAACAAAAATAGTTAATTCTTGAGTAACCCACTCGAGTTTTTCACCGGAAAAGGGTCAGAATGCAGAAATGAGGTGATCCAGATTTAGCGCAACTATTTTATTTTATTTGCACCAAGAGCTCAGCTCTATCTGATCTTATCAATTGTTAGCATTTTTATCGAATAAAGCATGCATTTTTCTAGGATAGTTTTTTTCTAGAACAGTATTCTATTAAATAGCTCAGCGAAAGCTTACAGCAGCTTGCCAAACAAAGGCTAAGAGAAAAAATAGCAGGGGTATAACTGGCATAAGATCTACAATTGGATTTAAAAAGGCGTAGGCCTCAGGTAATTTGGCAAATAAAAAATGAATCGAATAAAGGTCAGAATTAAGACAGATACCACTCAAACTGAAGATATTAAGCATAACAAAAGTTTTTTGTTCTTGGAGATAATTGCTTTTTGATTGAGTTATTGATATAAGGGAAAATGAAGAAAGTAAAATAGACTCAAAAACCCTTCTTTTTCTTTGAACTTACCCCAATAAAAATCCTTCCATTTTCAATTCAAATTTGAAATAGAAGAAATTTGAATTTCATACAATATCTTATATCTTAATTCAATTATATGTAATGATCAATCCATTTTTATATAATTCTATATCAACACGTGTTAAAAATTATTCATTCCATAGAAATTTTGGCTGGAATTGACGAATAACCAATACTAACAGTAGTGTTTATTAGTGAAGAATTTAAATGCAGTGGGGCGTGGCCAAGTGGTAAGGCAACGGGTTTTGGTCCCGCTATGCGGAGGTTCGAATCCTTCCGTCCCAGAGGATATTGATTATATGTGAATAAAGAAAGATTTTTTTTTTTCAAAACCCCCGTTTATTTACAATAACAAGGTAAGTACTTAGAAAAACTGTATCTGCTGGCTCCCTTAATTTAAAGATTAAAATAAAAGATATTTCTTGGTAGAAATGGAATTCAATCAAGGGTATTAAGTCTCTTCAGACAAGACTCTAGTGGGGTAAAATAAAAACTAGGAACAAGAGCTTAATCCGAATCCTTTTTTTATATCTAGACTAGCTCACCTAGTGCATCTCGGAAAAAAGCCTGCTTTTTATTTATGCTTCATCATCTCCATAACGAAAAGTATCCATTTTAATACCTTGATCTGTTCTATGAAACCTCATTAATAAAAGATCAAGTAAATTACATACGTAACAGATGCTTTTTTCTTTGAACCCCCTTTTTGTAGGTATTTCTATTTTGGCTCTAATTCCAAAAATGAATTAATAATTGTAAATATAGATATAGATAACAATTCTAGTCACTTTATGGAAAGATTACAGAAAATTGACTTTCAAGTGGGGACTTCAATGTATCGTTCTATTTCAGTAACAACAGTGTTTTTCTTTTTGTGATAAATGCTTGTGACCCTTTTAATTGAAATAGTTAATCCATAATTAAGTTGACAGTTGTTTAACTTAGCGAATAGATACGGAAATCCTTTACTCGTTCGATTCCTATTTCTTTGATCAGATAAAGCAATTAAGGAAGAAAAATTTTTCACAGATATACATACCTCTTTTTATCTACTTCATAAAAAACCGGAATTTTCTTTTTTTTACTTAGCTATTTTCCTTAACCTATTGATGGTTGAATTCGAAAAGAAAGATGGATTTTTCTATCTTAGGATAGGCTGAAAAAAATGTACTGTATTCAAATAATGATGTCCAAATAATGATGTCGAAGTAGGAATTTTTTTCAATAGTTTCCATGATTTCCTGTGAGTTCTCGGTACTCGAAGATGCAGATTCATTAAACAGGACTCGTTTATTCATCTTATTTCTATTGTATTTTTATTATAGAATTCTATTCTTCTATAATTATATAAATATAATACAATATTTTTTATACAATAATATACAATAAAATTTGGGATTTAAATAGAGGATTTAAGAGGGGATTTAAGTGAAATTCTTCGTGAGGATTTCCTTAGAAAAGAATTTCGCCACCCATATACACGTAAAATGCATTACTATATAAGGAGTACTGACCAAACCAATGACTACTCATGATTCCATTTCTAAACTATAGGATGTTATGGTAAAACTTCGTTTGAAACGATGTGGTAGAAAGCAACGTGCGACTTGAAGGACATGATCAGCTGTGGATTCTTACATCCGTCATTTTAGATAGCAATGAAGGTGCCCTTGGCTCGACATCTTTTCTTCTGTTCTATTATTCTCGATTAGAATTCAAATAGTACATAATATGATGGAGCTCGAGTAGAAACTATTGATTTCTCAGGGGCAAGGATCTAGGGTGAGTGTCAATGAATAAGTTGGAACAACTTCGTAAGTTTATCTTCAAGATATAAATCGAAAGGATCGAATTCGAACACGTTTCAAACCCGTTTTTTCGAATTGGTAAAACTCTTTTGATTCAAAGTGTATAAAGTGGGAATCAATCATTCGAATGATTCTTTGATATAAGAAATCATAAAAAAAGGGTATGTTGCTGCCATTTTGAAATGATTAAGGATCACCGAAGTAATGTCTAAACCCAAGGATTCAAAGCAAAGATAAAAGATCGTGGAACAAGGAAAGACTTTTTCAATTGTCTTAATAGCTAGAAAAGAAAAAAAACTTCTAAACGAGACAGAAAGGGGTTAGAGCCCGCTCAATAACTGAAATTCCTAAGGTCATTCTTTGAACTATTTGAGAGTTATCTAACTTGAGTTATGAGTACGAATGTCTTTTTTGTTTTTTTAGAAACAAGAAAGGGCTTTATTGTGATTCTATTTATTTAATGATTTTAGGGATCTACTTGGCATTCAAATTATAGAATTTCGAATCATTTTTTCGTGAGCCGTACGAGGGGAAAACTTCTTATACGGTTCTGGGGGGGGTATTACATCTATCCCAATGAGCCATTTATCGAATTGTTGCAATTGATGTTCGAGCCCGAAGAGAAGGAAGAGATCTTCGTAAAGTGGGTTTTTATGATCCGATAAGGAATCAAACCCATTTAAATGTTCCCGCTATTCTCTATTTCCTTGAAAAGGGGGCTAAACCGACAGGAACTGTTCATGATATTTCAAAGAAGGCAGATGTTTTTAGGGAACTTTTTCTTAATCAATCAAAATGAAAGAAAAAAAAAGTGTGGGTATGACTCGGATCTAATCTAATTTTTTATAACTTTTCTTTACTATTCTCTTTAATCAGAACCCATTTTTTATTGTTCCTCTAAAATCACATGATAAGAATGAAAATACCTTGTATTGGTTTGATATTGATAGAAAAATCTTCAAATGAATAGAATAACTCAAGAATTTGGATCTACAAATAGAAAATTATGATCTTCCCTTTAATTGGATGGTTTTCTTTGCAGTTCTAAAGAATGAGATTAAACTTGCTTTGTCAACTTCGTGATTAATTAATTCCAATATATTGTTTTCATATTTGCTATTTCCATTTAGTTTTTATCTATCTATTATCTATGTAGCTAATCCATGTAGTGCCAATCCAACACAAGTCCTTCTTTTTTTCTTATTAATTTAGAATGGAGTTTCTTGTCGTTTTTGTATTGTATTTTTTTCTCAACATTTATCTTGACAACAGTCTATCGAACAAATATAATTAGATCGTGGATAAAAAGAAAAAGATCCATTTCATCTTCGTTCCATAGATTTTCGTTTTTCTTTCCTTCATTTTTTATTAGTTCTTAGTTCAATGTTTTGATTGTGTTATGCAATCTTTAGTTTGGTTTTGATTAGATTTATAGACTTTCCTTTTTGGCTTGGTTGGGGTTGCTAACTCAACGGTAGAGTACTCGGCTTTTAAGTGCGACTAGGATCTTTTACATATCTGGATGAAGCAAGGGATTCGTCCATACCGTCGGTAGAGTTTGTACGACCACGACTGATCCGAAATAGGAATGACTGGAAAAAATAGCATGTCGTATCAATAGAGAATTCTGAGAATATTTCATTCTTAAAAGTTTGGTCCTGATTTGCATTCTTGGAGCAAAATAAAATGAATTGAAAGTTGGGTCAGGTGAATAAATGGATAGAGCCCTTTGGCTCCAATTGTAGGGAAACAAAAAGCCACGTGCTTATCTTCGTAATTTGAATGACTACCCGATCTAATTATACGTTATAAATATATTAGTGCCTGCTCCGGGAAAGGTTTCTCCCATGAATGGATTATCCATTAAAAAAAAAATCCTAACTATTCTCCCTTTTAGAGTGGGGATGACTGTGTAAAAGAAGCCGTATATTGATAAATATCCATTTTCCAAAATCAAAAGAGCGATTAAGTTGGAAAAATAAAGGATTTCTAACCACCTTCTTATAATGAATCAAAGTTTTTTATATGGAAAAGAGAGGATAGAGAGTCCGTTGATGAGTTTACTATCTCCGAGGTGTTTATTCTTTAGGGGTTTATTCTTTATATTCCTCTAATACCTTGTTTTGACTGTATCGCATTATGTATCATTTGATAATCCACGAAATCCATTATCTTTTATTCAAATTGAATTTCTATTTTAAATGGAGGAAGTTAAAGGATATTTAGAACTCGATAAGTCTCGTCAACATGACTTCCTATATCCACTTATCTTTCAAGAATATATTTATGCATTTGCTCATGATCATAGGTCCGTTTTGTTGGAAAATGTGGATTATGACAAAAAATTAAGTTTTCTACTTCTTAAACGTTTAATTAATCGAATGTATCAACAGAATCATCTAGCTCTTTTTACTAATACTAATGGTGGTTCTAAGCAAAATGCATTTTTGGGGCACAACAAGAATTTATATTCTCAAATGCTATCAGAAGTTTTTTCAGTAATTATAGAAATTTTATTTTCTCTACGACTTGAGTCTTCCTTCGAAAGGAAAGAAATAGTCAAATTTCAGAATTTACGCTCAATTCATTCCTTATTTCCTTTTTTAGAAGACCAATTGGTACATTTAACTTATGTGTCAGATATAGAAATAACCCCTCCCATCCATCTCGAAATATTGGTTCAAACCCTCCGCTATTGGGTGAAAGATGCTTCTTCGTTACATTTAGTCCGATTCTTTCTTTACAAGTATGATAATTGGAATAGTCTTATTACACTAAAGAACTCCATTTCCATTTTTTTAAAAAGGAATCAAAAATCTTTCTTGTTCCTCTATAATTCTCATGTATGTGAATCCGAATCCATACTCAGTTTTATTCGTAACCAATCGTTTCATTTACGATCAACATCTTTTGGAATCTTTTTTGAGCGAATCCATTTCTATGGAAAAATAAAAAAACTTCTTTTAGAAGGCTTTTCTATTCAATCCAAGCTAGGGTTGTTCAAGGATCCTTTTATTCATTATGTTAGGTATCAAGGAAAAGCCTTTTTGGGCTCAAAAGGCACGCCTCTCCTGATGAGTAAATGGAAATATTACCTTATCAATTTATTGCAATGTTATTTTTACGTGTGGGTTCAACC